ATACACATTTTCTTATGATTGATGTTTTGAAAAATGCACTTCATTAATTGATTCAGAACATCTTTTACTCAAAAGTATCTCTGAATATTTTAAAAATTAAAACTAAAGAAGGAATCACGCAATTTCCGTTTTTTGGATGACTCCCAATTCTATATAGTTCTATATATATAGTATAGATTTCTATCGATTAGATATCATGCAACCCTTTCAATACTAATAAAATATCTATACTAATAAAATAAAACCTCACTTTATTTAATCTTAATCTAATAGTTAATCTAATCAAAGTTTCCTTTTTTTTCTATTTTAGAAGTTCTATTTGTTCAATAAATTTGCCTATATTTTTGTTTGTCCACTACTTAACATGATAAATAGAAAAAAGGTTATGATAAACCCCCCCCAAAAAATGGAACCTAAGAATAGGGGTTGTTGACGAATAGGGTCAATAATCCTATTTAACTAGTTAATTCGACACAAGAAAGGGTTGTGCAAAATCCCTTTTCTTGTGTCAAAGACTAGGCGATGCACAATCCCCCCCTAAACCCCTTGTTCCTTTCATTTAGGCTTTGGTTTATATTCTACGTTTATTTATCTTTTGTTTTGATTCTATTGAAATAGAAAACTAAGGATTCATCCTATATCACTTCGATTTGGATTGAAAAAACAAATAAAAGATAAGTAAAATTAAATAGTCTTTTTCACAATATACACACCACGACCAGTATAAGTAAGTAATTCCCGAAACCCGAAAAAAGAAACAAACAAAATTTTTTTGATCATACACAATTACATAATATAATTGGCAACAAAAGTTTATTTCTTTTTATAGTTTGATGTTGAAAAATCCGCGGATCTAGAAATTCATTTCGGACAATTGAACCTTCTCAAACTGTTTCTTTTTAAGAACCAAAAAGATTTGTGCCAAAATAACAGATGCCAAGAAGAGCAAAAGGCCTTGGACACGTGATGGATCTTGAAGTACTACTTCTGCATCCCCCTGACCAAATCCGCCCACATTAGGATTACTCGTTAATGGTTGATCAAGTTTGATGGATTCGCCCTCAGAAACAAGAAGTTCCGGCCCTGGAGGGATAATATCAACCACTTGACGCCCATCCGATGCCTCAAGTATGGTTATTTCGTACCCCCCTTTTTCTTTTCGTATAATTTTGTTTACTATACCCGCTGCTGTAGCATTATAAACATTATTGTTACTCTTGCTCCCGTCGGGATAAATCTGGCCCCTTCCTCTGTTCCCGCCTACATATATGGGATATTTTAAGAAGTGAGCATCTTTCTTAGTGGCAGGATCCGGGGAAAGAATAGGAAAGGTGATTTCACTATATTTCTGACCAGGAACAGGACCTATCACAAGAATATTTTTTTTAGTAGGGCGATAACTTTGAAAAGACAGATTTCCTATCTTTTCTTTAATCTCGGGTGAAATACGATCGGGCGGGGCTAGTTCAAACCCCTCGGGTAAAATAAGAACAGCCCCCACATTCAAAGCTCCTTTTTTACCATTAGCAAGAACTTGTTTCACTTGCAGATCATAGGGAATTCGAACAACTGCTTCAAATACAGTATCCGGAAGTACCGCTTGTGGAACCTCGATATCCACGGGTTTATTAGCTAAATGGCAATTGGCACATACAATACGGCCGGTTGCTTCTCGTGGATTTTCATAACCCTGCTGTGCAAAAATGGGATAGGCATTTGAAACGGGTGCCTGAGTTATTATATATATGATGAGCGATAGGGAAATGGATCGAGTAATCTCTTTCTTTATCGACGAAAAGGTTTTTTTAGTTTGCATGGTCCAATCATTGATCCCGAAAATTTATACAATAAAATTAGGTAGGTCGCCAATAGAGTTTCCTATCTATAATTTTGATATTTACTGAAATAATTTTTCTGAAATATTGGAGAAATCCCTTTACTGGGTAAAAATAATAGGTACAATTTTGAGTGTTTTGCTTATGTTACAAAGTAACAAACAAATATTATAATTGGGCCGTTCGATCATTTTTCAGTCATTCATTGAATGATAAATCACTACAAGTGAAGGAGATACACGATTTAAATAACGAAAGATCCAATATTTAAAAATTGTATCTAAAATGACTGGAAAAGTAGAAACAAGACCGGATATAATTTGATCATTATGAGCAAATCCAAAATCTTTGTAGACAGAGCCAATCATTAATTCCCAACCGTGAGGCGAATGGAATCCTATACATAAATCAGTTAATAAAAGAATAGAAAAAGCCTTTATTGTGTCGCTTAAGTTATATAGGAATTCTTGAACCCAAGAGTTAAGAATAACAAGTTCTTCATTACCTAGAATAGAATAACCACTTAGAATAACGAAACAGATTATATTTGTCGAGAAATGTAAAATTGTATGGATACGATCCTCATTGTGCATCTTGATCAATTGGGTCGTTTCTTTGTAGATTTCGACGCGAAGCTTTTGTAAATGCGTTTCTGGGTATTCCTTTAGCATTTCCTCCAAACGAAGGAGTTCCTCTAAGTTTATAAATTTTTTTAGAATACTCTTTTCTTGAATATCATTCAAAAAAATTTCGGATTGCCCAATATTCCACCAATTAGTAATCCAAGATTCCAGACTTTTTTTAAATGAGAGAGAGATCCACCAAGGCAAAAATACTATAAATGCAAGATATAGAAGGGAAATAAATACTTTCTTTTTTGCCATTTTTTCGTCTGTGAATTTTTGAAGTTTTAATGAACTCACCCCATGCCATGCGTCGACTCTATATGATACTAATATTTCTATCAAGCATAAGTTATATCCCAACCCAAGCCATCGAGCCCATTAATCTATTAATCTATTTCGAGGTTTTTATTTGTGATGCAGTAGAATGGTTAGGTTAGTCCTTTAATCTAGAAAGAATACAGAAATAGAATAAGAAAGAACTCACCTCAAAGTAATATTAGTTGGATTTCGAGACGAAAGAACTCCCGTTTTATTAAAAAAAATATCAAATATAAAAAAAAATGATGGACACAAAAAATTTCGTTTTAGAGTTGCTTCGTATACGTTTACTTTGGCTTGAATAGGCAGGCATTCAGAACAAACTTCCGTTAAGTTATGGTATAGAAAAAAGGAGGGTTCTTGAGTTTTTTCCCTCTTGCAAAGTATTCATTTTTCAGTTCCTTTTTTCAAAATACTTCAATTGGTACGCGCAAGAAATAGGCCAATTCAGCAGCTTTTTGCTCAATTTCTCGTGGAGTCAAATTTTCATCAGTACGTGTCAAGGGAATGGCCCCCTGGCCTCTGATTTCCATATAAAGAACCCGACGAGCAAAAAGACCCTCTTTATTTTCTATTCTGATAGACTGAATATCTTTCATAAGGAATCGCAGGAATATGCGACGGTTTTTTCCAGGAAATCCCCAACGAAAAATACACACTATGCCCTCTTTTATATCAAACCGATCATAACCACTACCTACATTCCACGAAATTGTGCACCACAAGTAGGAGCTAATAAAGAGACCCGCGATCCCATAGAAAGACATCACGATCCCCTGCGGAAAAAAATTTATTTGCTGAGAAGGAAACAAAGATATAAAATCCCTACCAAAATAACTGGAGATTCCAACCAATACAAACCCTAATGAACCTAAAAAAAGAATGAGGGCCCAACCGAAATTACTTATTTTTCGAGATCCCGCTATAAGTTCTATCCATATACGTTCTGATCGCCAACTCATACTCTCACTAGACCTAGTTGCATTTTATTGAAATTGGAAGAATAACAAAAAGAAATTTTAGTTTACTTTTTTTGTTTCCGAAGTAACTCTCATCAACCAGCACTACTATGATGTGAAACTTTTATTTTAGAAAAATTCATCGAATTACTTAGATCCAAACTAAAATAATAACATCTCTTTCATACGATTTCCTATAGATATCCACATATAGATATATTCACTTTACATTTCCGAAACTCTCCCCGCTACCGATCCATTTGAAATTGTTATAATTAATTTACCCATATATCATGTTTACACATACATAAGAGTTTATGCTCGAAAGAAGTCCCATGTTATACCATATTCTACTAAATAGATAGGGGTGTTATGATCAAAGTTAGTTTTGAAAAAAAAAAAAATGGATACAGAGTTGTCCCTATAGTATCTAAAAAATTTTGTTTTTTTGAACATGAAGAAATAAAGAAACCATTGCAATTGCCGGAAATACTAAGCCCACTAAAGGCACAAAAATGGAGGGAAAGCTGTTGAGAGTTATCATTGAGTGGGTACCTCGATTTAATATTTGTACCTGTTATTTTTATTTTTTGCTTTATATTTTATATTACTATTTTTTTTTTAACCTTATTTTTTTTTAACCTTATATTGTTATAAAGATATTTTATAATTCATATATAATATATATAATTATTATATTATACTAAGTATACCTAAGTGAGTATATACCTAAATAAGGAATATATAAGTATATTTTTTAATAATTTTTTTTTGAATAAATACTTATAAAAAATGTGTAAATAAACGGACTTATTCACCCTTCTACACGTTTCTACACGAAATATATGTATGATAATCCACCTTTTTTTTATTCCTATTTTTAGTTATTTTCGTGCTCTTGTCTTATAATTTAATAATTTTCATTTCAAAAAATTTATTCCGTTTTATTAATTATTAAATTAATAAATAAATTAAAAATAAATAAATTAAAACTCTACTCTACAGCTCTACTTAATCTAAGTTTGATCCAAAGGAAAGAAGGCGTGTAGCCGAAATAATTCACTCAGAACATCCTTTAAAAGATTACGTGGTACGATTAGATCGAATAAGCCCTTATGGAATAAATATTCAGCCACTTGTGAATCTTCGGGTACTGTCTTATTCAATGTTTGTTCAATTACTCGTTTACCCGCAAATGCAATGTAAGCGTTTGGTTCAGCAATAATGATATCTCCCAACATACCAAAACTAGCCGTCACCCC